TGAGATCAGTAAATGGCAATTCACTGAAACTGAATCCTTGTGAGATCGTCAATATTGTACCGAGGGTGCTTTTAGAGTATACCGAATCAGTATAGCTATCCTTCTTCTGACACAGCAATGCGTTTTGAATCAGTATCAAAATAAAGTGCTATATAATTTTTTCTTACTTTTTTGTTGTTTATTGATGTAGACCCAGACACTATTGAATAGAAAACTCCTTGCTCGAGTATATGAGTTCTGTCCATTACAAACCAAACCAGAAGTACGTAAATTCGACGAGTGAATGTCGAAGAATTTATGAAGGAGATTATCATATTCCCATAATGCAATTAGATGTAAACTCTGTTTATTTCCTTTTCGTTATTGTAGACGATCCTTTTTGAATTTTTTTTTAGAAAAAAAAAATTAGTTATCTAGTAAAAGTCCCACTAGGAGATATTCTTTGATTACAAAAATTGTAATAATCATGTAATAATCAATATTTTTCAGCCGCACGTTTTTGTATTAGATCTTTAGATCTAAAAGATTCTGTCTTGACCTAACTACAAGTCTGGAACTTTACTTTATAATATATAAATAGAGAGATAATAATAAATAGAGAAATAAAAAATGGATAAATAAGAATAGAATTGCAATTAATAGTCTTAGAATCGAGTGAGAATCCAAAAAGAGTTTATCTTTTCGAATAATCTGCTTGTGCAATACTTTTTCTCATTCAAGATATTATCTAGGTGGGCACATTTTTTCATCTAATGAGTAAAAAAAGAGTGTTAGCTTAATAAAAACCCTTTTCTAATTTGTTGACTCATGAATTAACCAATGAATCTCTTGAATCGAAATCGCGGGATAAACATGAGTAGATGTAACAGATCATGAATCAATTTATTATTCTATGTTAGTGTTAATGATTGATGACTCAAAAAACTTCAATCAAAAAGGTAAATTTAGGTAAATGCTTTCTATCCATATGCCATATGTATAAAAAAAATATTTGATTTTATTTAGTTTAGTTATGCTTACTATAACAGGTTATTTCGGGTTTTTACTAGCAGCTTTAACTATAACCTCAGGCCTTTTTATTGGGCTGAGCAAGATACGACTTATTTGAAATTAATTGACTGAAGAATTCAAAAAGAAACCCTTTCTGTAGGATTCTATGTATTATATAGTTTCTTAACATATCAATTGCCGATTAGTAGTCGTTGAGATTCACGGGAAATTCCTATTAATATTTAGAGATAGATATTACCTCTTTTTTTACCTTTCTTTTCAAATCAAATAAAAAAAATGATTGAAGTTTTTCTTTTTGGAATTGTCTTGGGTTTAATTCCTATTACTTTAGCTGGATTATTCGTAACGGCATTTTTACAATACAAACGCGGTGATCAGTTGGACTTTTGATTAATTACTACTTCTTGTCTCGTGACCCACCCATTTTCTTTAATTCACAGGATATCAAATTGAGATAGCTGCATGCGTTAGTAAAACTTTTTGAGCGTAATTAATTTAACCTAACAAAAACGGAATCACGCTCTGTAGGACTTGAACCTACGACATTGGGTTTTGGAGACCCACGTTCTACCGAACTGAACTAAGAGCGCTTTCTTAATAAGATTTCGTTTTTTTAACCCTAATACATCTTACATACATAATCTTTCATTTATAGTATGAAAAAATGAAAGATTATGTATGTCCACTTTAATCTTAATTGGTCTCAATTGATCCCTTGTTACTGTATCAGAGGAGAAGTCATAGGTAGGGATGACAGGATTTGAACCTGTGACATTTTGTACCCAAAACAAACGCGCTACCAAGCTGCGCTACATCCCTTTCAATTGGTCTACAGTGTCATTGTAGAGAATTCCTGCCTTGTTTTCCAGATCCTTTTTTCATTAATATATTCATTTATCTTACCCTTTCTGCTTTTTGGTCTCATATGATATACCATATATAATAAACAAAGAAACTTCATTTTTTTCAAATGCTCAACAAAGGGGCTTTTTGTTACGAAAGGGCAAATTTTTTATACGGAATTGTTATCCATTAGGGATTCCGTGTACAAATACAAGTGGCCCTTAATCCTTAACTGCAACTAGCTATGTATCTGATCATATATGTATTAGCCTTATGTAATGTATTACAATAAAGAAGGAGGATTTTTAATGCGAGATCTAAAAACATATTTATCTGTGGCACCGGTACTAAGTACTATATGGTTCGGCTCTTTAGCAGGTCTATTGATAGAGATCAATCGTTTCTTCCCAGATGCGCTGACATTTCCTTTTTTTTCATTCTAGTTATTGACGTGGGGGGGTTTTAATAAGATTAGAGATACAATTCCATATCCGAAATTACATCTCACCCCCGTTTTTCTCTTTTTTCCTTTTTTGAATTCCAAGAAAGGATGAAAGAGAAAGAATAAAAGTCGATTCAATCGAAACGAAAATAGGTTTACAGTTTTAATCAAATTAATAGAGTGAAAAACGAAAAGGAAATGTCAGTCTAGGGCAAGTGTATGATACAAGGTCCTTAACAAAATCTACTACAATTAGATTAGAAATATAGTTAATTGTATTACTTATTAATTACTATCTATTGATTGCAACGAAATCTTTTCTAATTTGGTTTCGTTATTTTTTTTTTTTTTCTTTAGATAAAAATATAGAAGAGTTGACTGAATCAAAAACCCAAAGGAGTTTCATGGCCAAGAGTAAAGATGTACGAGTAACTATTATTTTGGAATGTATCAGTTGTGTTCGAAACAGTGTTAATAAAGACTCAAGGGGTATTTCCAGATATATTACACAAAAGAATCGACACAATACGCCTAGTCGATTGGAATTGAGAAAATTCTGCCCCTGTTGTTCCAAACATACGACTCATGGGGAGATAAAAAAATAAACGGAACAGTCAAAATGACATATTATAATATATTATAATATCTAAATATAGATTCGAATCTAAATAAACCCATCTATAAACAACCCCAATCCTATTTTTGAATTAGAATTTATTTTAAATCCGACCGAAATAGGATTTCTGGAAAAGGAATAAACAAACCATGGATAAATCCAAACGACCCTTTCTTAAATCGAAGCGATCTTTTCGTAGACGTTTGCCCCCGATCCAATCGGGGGATCGAATTGATTATAGAAACATGAGTTTAATTAGTCGATTTATTAGTGAACAAGGAAAAATATTGTCAAGACGCGTAAATAAATTGACCTTGAAACAACAACGATTAATTACTACTGCTATAAAACAAGCTCGTATTTTATCTTTGTTACCTTTTCTTAATAATGAGAAACAGTTTGAAAGAACTGAGTCGACTGCTCAAACAATAGGCCTTAGAACTAGAAATAAATAGGTTTAGTTTTTTTTTTAATCGAATAAAAATTGCAATTCGAACTGAACTTAGGTTGGTGTTGTGTTCGAAAAATAGGATAATCTAGATTTGATTCGTGTGTCATAATAAAAAAAGCCGCGGGGCCGAATAAATCATTTTTTATTAAACTCTTTTGTTCATTTTGACAACTTTATCTTAATCTTATCCTATTTTATACTCTACCTTCCCGGAGTTGATTCTCCGGGGAATTCCACTCAAATTACTCCAATGGATCCAATATTTCATTTGAAATCATATAAAGACAATTCCTATTTAATATAGCTAGTTGTGCAAGTATTTTACGATTTAAAAGCAATTGACTTTTGTACAGATCATTTATTAGTCTACTATAACTATAAGATACTCCTTTATTGCGAATTTCTGCATTTATCCGAGTAATCCACAAACGACGAAAATCTCTCTTTTTCTTATCTCGATCGCGATGAGCCGAAATTAAAGCTCGTATTTTCTGTTGAGTAATAGTTCGAGTAAGTCTTGAATGAGCCCCCCGAAAACTTGATGCAAATAAACGAATTTTGTTTCTACGTCTCCGAGCTATATATCCTCGTCTAATTCTAGTCATTGAATAAATGAAACTTTGAGGAATAACTAATTGAGTTTCTGTCTGTCAGTTATTCCTTTTCCCCTTACTGATTTTTTTATAACAAAACGGATTCTTCGGATATATAAAATAAAAATTCCAATGACTTTTGCTACTATAACCTTCCCAACCACAATTTTTTTCTTTTTTCGAAGTGAACTGTCTAAAAATAAGAAATTGCTTGATATCTAGTATCAATAACATAGTAAAATAGATATATATAGAATAAATAATAGAGTGGTTCCATCGTTTCTATGGTTACTTCTTAAACGGTGAGGTCCTCTCTATACACCGGAGCCTTTTCCTTCATTTAATGAATCTTATTTTTTGGTAACTTGTACAATTCACACCGTTATGCGGCTCTACCCACGAATTATCCAGTAATAGGTCTTTTACAATGAGATCCACCTATACAGTAACGGTATTTAATTCTGAAGGTTAGCTGGGTAGCTGATCCTGTTAGGCCGTTCTTGGAAGTCTAAAATTTCTTCTGCTAAATAGGATTTCCCCCGCTTAATGAATAACCCTTTTGTTATCAATGGGGAATTGCTTCTCAGCTTATTGGATTTGCACCAACGGAAACCATAAATTTCATACACAATAAATAGGGGGATAGAAGATATTTTAGCCAGTGAACGGAAAAATTCCATTTGCGTTTTTATTCTATTTAGTTATTGGTACTGATCAGTCAGACGGATTACTACTGGTTGTTATTGGTTCCTTTCTTTTGTTCCAGCCCCTGATCTGAACGAGTCGCACATACACCCTAGTACATGTTCCCCGGCGCTGAGGACATCCCCTAAGAGCGGGGGATTTTGTGACATTTCGTATTGGCTGTCTTGTGTTTCTAATAAGTTGTTTAATAGTTGGCATGCTGAATCGTATACAGACTGAGCTGGTTTAGATCGCTCTTAACCGGATGCTTATGAAGTTTTTCGATTTAATAGACTATTAAAGAATTGGGTAAGACGATAAGTAAAATATCAATCAAATCGTGGTTGTGAAATCCTTGATATTTTCATTCAACTGCTACAAGATCCACAATTCCGTGAGCTTGGGCTTCTGTTGCTGACATAAAAACATCCCGTTCCATGTCTTCGGATACAACCCAAAAAGATTTACCTGTTCTTTGGACATAAACCATTGTGATAGTTTCGCGCAGGTTCAGTAGTTCTTCCGCTTCCAGGACAAATTCTCCTGTTTGGGACTCATAAAAAGAACTCGCAGGTTGATGGATCATTACCCTGATGATATAATATACAAAAGGGTTTTGCAGAATGGAGTAAAAAGAAAGAGACTAACAAGAAAAAATAGAACCGTACAGGCATTTTTTACATATTGCATACGGCTCACGAATGGAATTTCCTATCAAAGATAAAATAGGATTTCTCATACCCAGATCGAAAATAGGTCCAATTACCACCCTTCTTTATTGGAGGAGTTCAAAATACTATGATGGTTCCGTTGCTTTATATATTTATTACGTCTGTGATTCAGCAATCCCAAAGTTTCTTTTTGATGCGCTCAAATAAAATACGGAAAACTATTTCATAACATAAATTTATGCAGAGCTTTTCGGTGTGAAAAAGGTTTGTGACACTGAGATTCCGATAGATCAAAATAAATCAAATCGGAAATACTGAGTATTTCAGACTGCTCTTTCGATACATAATTTAATGGTTTGAGAAAAAATTATCATATCGAATTGGAAGTGCCATGCTATTATTACTCAAGATTCTTAATTTCATATGGCGAAGGCATAGACTTCTTTTTTTATCTCAAATAAAAAACTCATTGGCGCCAAGCGTGAGGGAATGCTAGACGTTTGGTAATTTCTCCCCCGACCAGGACAAAAGATCCCATTGAAGCGGCTAATCCCATGCATATTGTATGTACATCTGGTGGCACAAATTGCATGGTATCATAAACGGCGATTCCGGGTATTACCCATCCACCGGGGGAGTTTATAAATACATAAAGCTCTCTGTTACGATCTTCTATAGTGAGATATACCATAAGACCAATAAGTTGATTGGAGAGTTCGTTATCAACCTCTTGGCCTAAAAAAAGTAATCTTTCTCGATAAAGTCGGTTGATTAGGATAAAACTGTATCCCTTAGGAACCGTACATGCACCTTTTAATGCATACGGGTCAAAAGAATTGTGCAAAAAAGACTCAATGTATAGATTTCGGCTCCTGCTCTTTTTTTAAAAGCAAAATCGTTCTAACGAAGGAGCTTTTTCTTCTAGTGTTTGTTGTAAGAAAGAAAAGTTTGTAACCCTTTCACTAGAATTTCCCTCTAATATTCTAATATATAAAAATAGAAAAATTCATTAACCTTGTTGAATTAACTCCTCAATTGATGTATTGTTTCATCGAGATCCGCCCGCAATCACGATGTTATTTTCTTGTTCCTGAATGGGCCTCTTGAATTCTTTTAGGTTTATGCCTCTACTCCAGGTAAAGATAGTTCCGATTGTGATTTGCACATATAGGACAAATGGACCTACTACCATTTCTTTTTGCTACAAATTTTTGTTGAATCAATTTCATGTCTTCGGCCAAATTTTCGACACATTCAGCCTATTTTCCTTAATTAATTAACAGGGATTATTCGTATTTTTTCGTATAGGAAAAAAGAGAATTTCTAATGAGGTATCAATCAATAACCTAGTCAAATAGAAAAACGAGTAATACAAAATTTAGAATTCGAAATAGGCACAGCAATCGTTGATATATTACTAAAGTACTTTTTTATAAACGGAGCCTGGATAATTTGATTGGTCCAACCAAGTCAACCATAAATTATTCTAATTGATAATATTAATCTGGATTCCCCTAAAATAGATCGAATTTCACTTCACGCTCCAAAATATTTCTTGGGCGAATCAGAGGATATCTCGATCGGGGGAGAGAACGGGGAAATCCCGTATGACCCAATATATCTGACAAGTCACACTATATGTCAACCCAAGATGCATCTTCCTCTCCAGGACTTCGAAAAGGTACTTTTGGAACACCAATAGGCATTAAATGAAAAAAATGAAGTAATCTATTTTACTTTGATGTGAAAACGTAATAGTGGGGGTAGTTTATTGTCTTCATAATAGTGGTCTTTATTTAGTTTACCATATCAAATTTGATCTATAGATTGGAGAAGCTCTTTGATAAAGGAAGTCAGAATGACTCAAGACTCTTATAAATATACCCGTCGAATGATGAACAAGTAGGGATCCATTTGCTCATACAAAATGGTTTAACCACCCATTGCGTATTGATACTTATCGGGTATAGAATAGATCTGCTTCTCTTTGTTCCTATAAACAGAATAGTTCCATTATTAGCAATAGAATAGAACAAATAGTAATCCTTACTTCACGAGAATTTATTGAAAGGGGGGGGTCCCTAGCATCATTATTTCCAATGCAATAAAGTTACATAGTATCTATTTTTCTTTCATAAAGGGGTATTTCCATGGGTTTGCCTTGGTATCGTGTTCATACCGTCGTATTGAATGATCCTGGTCGGTTGCTTGCTGTCCATATAATGCATACGGCTCTGGTTGCTGGTTGGGCCGGTTCAATGGCGTTATATGAATTAGCAGTTTTTGATCCTTCTGATCCCGTTCTTGATCCAATGTGGAGACAAGGTATGTTTGTTATACCCTTCATGACACGTTTAGGAATAACTAATTCATGGGGCGGTTGGAGTATTACAGGTGGAACTGTAACAAATCCAGGTATTTGGAGTTACGAAGGAGTGGCCGGGGCACATATTATGTTTTCGGGGTTGTGCTTCTTGGCAGCTATTTGGCATTGGGTATATTGGGATCTAGAAATATTTTCGGATGAACGTACAGGCAAGCCTTCTTTGGATTTGCCCAAGATCTTTGGAATTCATTTATTTCTTTCAGGGGTGGCGTGCTTTGGTTTTGGCGTATTTCATGTAACAGGTTTGTATGGTCCTGGCATATGGGTGTCCGATCCTTATGGATTAACTGGAAAAGTACAATCGGTAAACCCAGCATGGGGCGTGGAAGGTTTTGATCCTTTTGTTCCGGGAGGAATCGCCTCTCATCATATTGCAGCAGGCACTTTGGGCATATTAGCGGGCCTATTCCATCTGAGTGTCCGTCCGCCCCAACGTCTATACAAAGGATTACGTATGGGTAATATTGAAACTGTCCTTTCCAGTAGTATCGCTGCTGTCTTTTTTGCTGCTTTTGTTGTTGCGGGAACTATGTGGTATGGTTCTGCAACTACCCCAATCGAATTATTTGGTCCTACTCGTTATCAATGGGATCAGGGATACTTCCAGCAAGAAATATATCGAAGAGTCAGTGCTGACCTAGCCGAAAATAAAAGTTTAACAGAAGCTTGGTCAAAAATTCCGGAAAAATTAGCGTTTTATGATTACATCGGCAATAATCCGGCAAAAGGAGGATTATTCAGAGCAGGATCCATGGACAGTGGGGATGGAATAGCTGTTGGATGGTTAGGACACCCCGTCTTTAGAGATAAAGAAGGACGTGAACTTTTTGTCCGTCGTATGCCTACCTTTTTTGAAACATTTCCCGTTGTTTTGGTAGATGGAGACGGAATTGTTAGAGCTGACGTTCCTTTTAGAAGGGCAGAATCGAAGTATAGTGTTGAACAAGTAGGTGTAACTGTTGAGTTCTATGGTGGTGAACTTAACGGAGTCAGTTACAGCGATCCCGCTACTGTGAAAAAATATGCGAGACGCGCTCAATTGGGTGAAATTTTTGAATTAGATCGTGCTACTTTAAAATCTGATGGTGTTTTTCGTAGCAGTCCACGAGGTTGGTTTACTTTTGGACATGCATCGTTTGCTCTGCTCTTCTTCTTCGGACACATTTGGCATGGTGCTAGAACTCTGTTTAGAGATGTTTTTGCAGGTATTGACCCAGATTTGGATTCGCAAGTAGAATTTGGAGCATTCCAAAAACTAGGAGATCCGACTACAAGAAAACAAGCCGTCTAATACAACATTGTTGGGATATCTTTTGCTTCTTTATTTATTTTACCTAGGGTATTAGAAAAATCCTAATTTGAATCATTACCATTTCTTTGACTCTTGTTTTTTTTATCCGGTAGATGGTTCAAAATAAACAGGTATGAAAGTTATAATTGTAAACCACGATCGAACCTATGGAAGCATTGGTTTATACATTCCTCTTAGTCTCGACTCTCGGGATAATTTTTTTCGCTATCTTTTTTAGAGAACCGCCGAAAATTCAAACTAAAAAATGATTTTTGATTCTCTCAATTGAAGTAATGAGCCTCCCAAACTATGGAGGCTCATTACTTCAATTAGTCTCCGTGTTCCTCGAATGGATCTCGTAGTTGTTGAGCGGGTTGCCCAAAAGCGGTATATAAGGCGTACCCAGTAAAACTTACAAGTAAACCAGATACAGAGATGGCGACTAGGGTTGCTGTTTCCATTATTATAGAATTTCAAAATCACAATGAATCTATGATAAGATTGTTTATTTACAACAGAATAGTATACAAAGTCAACAGATCTCAATTACTATAATACGATTTATGGCTACACAAACCGTTGAGGAGAGCTCAAAAGCACGTCCAAAACAAACAGGTCTAGGGGGGTTGTTGAAACCGTTGAATTCGGAATATGGTAAAGTAGCTCCTGGATGGGGAACTACTCCTTTGATGGGTGTCGCAATGGCTCTTTTTGCAATATTCTTATCTATTATTTTGGAGATTTATAATTCTTCCGTTTTACTGGACGGAATTTCAATGAACTAGATCCACAAGAATCTCGGCTTTATCAATATAAAGTGACTAATTTAGGGCTCAGATTTCTACCCCATTATTTTTTGGTAGTTCGACCGCGAAATTTTTTTGTTTCTGTATTTCCGGAATATGAGTGTGTGACTTGTTAGAATTGATCCTAGTGCTAGTACAGAGAACCGATCTGTCATCTTGATAAAGATAGGTTTTTACCTCGTCAGATACTTATTCCACTAGTATTT